AAATAAATATGAGATCCTGTAAAAAAATGAGTATTTTTCGCAAATTTCTAGCCTAAAGGAGCATATTTGTTTCTTTTAAGATTAAATAAAAAAGTACAATTTATTTTGTACATTTCAACTTGAATTAGGGATTCCGCGTACAAATAAAAGCGGCCAGTCATTAAGTACATATACACATCTGGTTATATATGTATTACCATTATATATTAGAAATAATAAAGAAGGAGGAGAATTAAAAATGCGAGATCTAAAAACATATCTCTCCGTGGCACCGGTAGTAAGTACTCTATGGTTCGGATCTTTAGCAGGTTTATTGATAGAGATCAATCGTTTTTTTCCGGATGCGTTGATATTCCCCTTTTTTTAATTCTTGTTATTGATATGGTAGGGGGGGGAAGGATTAGAGATAGAATCAAATATCTGTAACTAATCCCTTCCCTTCTTTTTTTTTTCGAATATATATTCGAAAAAAAAAAGGGGGGGGGGTTCCCCTCGTTGAAACTAGTAACTCGGGCCAGGCTCAAATTTTAATAAAATTAATAAAAAATAGAGTGAAATGTGATGGTTGGGGCAACAATATCATACAAGATACTTTAATAAAAAAATAAAAATGAAATGCTGTTCGGCAATTTTAAATTCTAAATCTAATAATATAGCTCGAAATCATTATATTACTTAATTTATTACTATATTGTTATTTTTACAATATTGATTTATATTGATTTATTGCAACGAAATCTTTCTTTCATAATTAGATTTCGAGTTACCTGTTTTTTTTGTTCCTTTCTTCTTCCTCATTTCGGATCGGAAAATTAAAGAATTGAATGAATCAAAAACCAAAGGAGGCTCATGGCCAAGGGTAAAGATGTCCGAGTAACGGTGATTTTGGAATGTACCAGTTGTGTTCGAAATCGTGTTAATAAGGAATCAACGGGCATTTCCAGATATATTACTCAAAAGAATCGACATAATACGCCTAGTCGATTGGAATTGAAAAAATTCTGTCCCTGTTGTTACAAACATACGATTCACGGGGAGATAAAGAAATAGATCGAACCGGTCGCTCGTGTGTCAGTTTTCCGTTCCAAGGAAGATTAAAAATGACATATTAGATATATCTAATATATATTAATATAAATATAAAAAACCAAATCCTATTTCGATCAGATCAACTGTGATGGATAATTAAGAAATAGGATTCGGGTCTTTTCTTTAGGATAAGGAATAAACAAACCATGGATAAATCCAAGCGAATCTTTCTGAAATCCAAGCGATCTTTTCGTAGGCGTTTGCCTCCGATCCAATCGGGGGATCGAATTGATTATAGAAACATGAGTTTAATTAGTCGATTTATTAGCGAACAAGGAAAAATATTATCTAGACGAGTGAATCGATTGACCTTAAAACAACAACGATTAATTACTATTGCTATAAAACAAGCTCGTATTTTATCTCCGTTACCTTTTCTTAATAATGAGAAACAATTTGAAAGAAGCGAGTCAACCACTAGAACTCCGGGTCTTCGAACCAGAAAAAAATAGGATGACTCTTGAATTGAATCAAAAAAATTCCAATCCAAACTCAAATGTGGATTGACGCTATTTTTTCTAAAAATAGGAAATCCAGATTTGATTGTCGTGTCGTTTGAAAAAAAAAAAAAAAAAAATAGGGGAAGTATAAGAAATACTTTTTATTGAACGTGTTTCTTCATTTTCATTTTGATGACGATTTCATATTTTATTATACTAATTTCTACTCTACCTTCCCAGAGTTCATTTTCCAGGGAACTCCGTTTAAACCATTCCAACGGATTCCTTTCAATCTCTTTATTTTATGATCTCATTGGAAATCATATAAAGACAACTCTTATTTAATATAGCTATTTGGGCAAGTATTTTACGATTAAGAAGCAACTGTTTCTTGTACAGATTATTTATTAATCTACTATAACTAAAGTATACTTTATTGTCTCGAATTACTGCATTTATACGAGTGATCCACAAACGACGAAAATCTCTCTTTTGTCTACTCCTATCCCTATGAGCCGAAACCAAAGCTCTTATTTTCTGTTGAGTAATAGTCCGAGTAAGTCTTGAATGAGCCCCGCGAAAACTTGATGCAAATAAACGGATTTTTGTTCTACGTCTTCGAGCTATATACCCTCGTTTAATTCTGGTCATTGAATAAATGAAACTTTGATGAATAACTAATTGATTTCCTTTCTTTCAGTTATTCCCTTCCCGTGTCCTAGTCTATTAATAACAAAACGGATTCTTCCAATGTATAAAATAAAAATTCCAATGGCTTTTGCTACTCTAACCTTCCCGACCACGATTTTTTTTAGGCATTTCGCCTAGAAATAAAATAGAAATAAAAATTGTATTGATACTAGGTATCAAAAACACATAGTAAATAAAAAGTAATAAATAAAAATAGATTCTAGTGGGTTCCATCGTTTCTATGGTTACTTCTTAAACGGCGAGGTCCTCTCTATACACCGGAGCCCTTCCTTCATTTAATGAATGTTATTGTTAACTTGTACAGTTCACATCCTTTGGCTCTACCAAAAATTATCTAGTACTAGGTCTTTCACAACGAGATCTATTTATACAGTAACGGTATTTAATTATGAAGATTTGCTGAGTAGCTGACCCTATTAGTCCGTTCTTGCAAGAATAAGGCCTAAAATTTTGACTTTTTAAAATAAGATTTCCCCTGCTTAATGAATACCATTTGCTATCAATGGGGAATCCTTTCTCATCTTAAATTTTAAATTGAGGTGATTGGATTTGCACCAACGGGAACCATACATTTGATACCCCAATCGAAGGATAGATCTTTTTTTTTAAGTTATTGAATATTCAATGGAGTTCGTCCATTCTATCCTACTCACTGGTACGGATTGGTGATACTGGATCAATTGTTTTCTTTCTTTTATCCTAGTTCACGGTCTGAACGAGTCGCACATACACCCTAGTACATGTTCCTCGTCGCTGAGGACATCCTCCAAGAGCGGGGGATTTCGTGACATTTCTGATTGGCTGTCTTGTGTTTCTAATAAGTTGTTTAATAGTTGGCATGTTGAATCATATAGATATAATGGGCTGGTTTAGATCGATCTTAACCGGATCCTTAGAAATTCTTTTTTTTTTCTATATTATAAATTTCTATATTAAGAAATTTATAAATAGATATAAATAGAATAGTAATAGATATAAATAGAATAGTAAATTCGGTTAAGAAGATAAAATATCAAATCACGAATTCATGTGAAATCCTGTTCTTTTTTATTCAGTCGCTACAAGATCAACAATTCCATGAGCTTGGGCTTCTGTTGCTGACATAAAAACATCTCTTTCCATGTCTTCGGATACAACCCATAAGGGTTTGCTTGTCCTTTGGGCATAAACCCTTGTGATGGTTTCGCGCAGCTTCAGCAGCTCTTCCGCTTCCAAGACAAATTCTCCCGTCTGTGCCTCATAAAAAGAACTAGCGGGTTGATGGATCATTACCCTGATGATATAATCTATGATATAACATAAAAAATGTTTCTTCTATACTCGCATGATGAAAGTGAAAGGTGAGTAGATAAAGACTAATCAAAAAAGATATAATTGAACAACCGTACAGGCATTTTTTGCGCATTGCATACGGCTCTATAATGGAATTTACTTTTACCTTACTTACATTGAAGAAACAGAAAATAAATGATAGAGTCTATCAGACTCAGGTTGGTAAATAATCCAATAACCACCCTTTCTTTTGTAGTAGTTCAAAAATACTATAAAAATACTATGATGGTTCCGTTGCTTTATATATTTATTTCGTCTGTTATTTAGCAATCCCAAAGTTTCTTTTTTTTTTCAAATAAAAAAACAAGATTTATTTTTCTATTCTTTTATAACCTAAGTATTGTTATAACCTAAATATTGTTAGCCCCCTGGTGTGAAAACAAAAAAGTTTGTGACGCTGAAATAGGCCTCCCGACGGATTGACTAAACTCGAAAATGCCTTTTTATCTCATACTACTCTTTCGATACGTAATCTAACGGTTTAAATAAAAAACATTTCTCATATCGAATTCGAAGTGCCATGCTATTATTACTTAAATATTCATATAGAGCGAAGGCATAGTTTTCTTTTTTCTCTCAAATCAAATAAAAAACTCATTGGCGCCGAGCGTGAGGGAATGCTAGACGTTTGGTAATTTCCCCTCCGACAAGAATAAAAGATCCCATCGAAGCGGCTAATCCCATGCATATTGTCTGGATATCTGGTCGCACAAATTGCATAGTATCATAAATAGCTACTCCGGGTATTACCCACCCGCCAGGAGAGTTTATAAACAAATAAAGATCTTTGGTATCATCCTCTATGCTGAGATATACCATAAGACCAATAAGTTGATTCGAGATCTCGCTATCAACCCCTTGGCCTAAAAAAAGTAATCTTTCTCGATAAAGTCGGTTGATTGGGATAAAATGGTATCCCTTAGAAACCGTACATGCACCTTTTGATGCATACGGTTCAACAAAAATCATGAAAAAAGAGAATCAATGTGTAGATTCTAGCTTTTTTTTTCATAACAGGTTTTTTAACTTATAACTTACTAACTTAATAAAAATATAAAAATAAAATAGATAAAATGGACTTTTCTTTCATTTTTCACGAAAGATAAGTTTTGGCCTGTTTTGTTTATCTAAAAAAATTGCTAAGCTTATCTGACTAACTTCTCATTGATGTATTGTTTCATCGAGATACAATTTTAATCGCGATGTAATTTTCTTGTTCCTGACTGGGCTTCTTCAATTTTTTTAGGTTTATGCTCTACTCCGCGTAAAGATCCGCCCGATTTGGATTTGTACATATAGGACAAATGCCCCAATACCACGTCCTTTTGCTACGACTTCCCTATTTTTTTTTTATTCATTTCATGTCTTCCAACAAATATTCAACGCATTCATCATATTACTCGATTGATTAACATCACTTTTATTTCTAAATATATAAATAAATCGAAATAACTAAAATATGATATAAATATGATATTAAGTCGTAATCATAAATATATTAAATATATTTATTACCAATTGTTTTTTTTCTAAACGGAGCCTGGATACTTCATTTAATTGGTCTAACCAAGCCAACCATAAATTATTCTAATCGATAATATTAATCCGTATACCCTCCCTAAAAAATGGATCTAATTGCACTTCACGCTCCAAATTTTTGATAATTGAATCAATCTTTCTCGGGCGAAAGAGGGAATATCTCGATCGGGGAAGATAACGGGGAAATACCGTATGCCCAATATATCTGACAAGTCGCACTATACGTCAATCCACAATGCATCTTCCTCTCCAGGACTTCGAAAGGGTACTCTTGGAACACCAATAGGCATTAAATAAAAGAAAAATTAAGTACTATATCTCACTTTGATGTGAAAGCGTAACAGTGGGTTTAGTGGCCTAATGCTATTGATTTTATTATCCCATTTTATCCATAGATTGACTAAGTTCATAAAATAAAAAAAAAAAAGAAGACAAAATGAATTAAGGAAAATTCTTCCAAATGAGTCCTTTGAATGATGAACAAATATATATAGATTCACTCATATAAAATGGTATCAACCCCTTACCATTGCGTATTGTTACTTATCGGGTATAGAATAGATCTGCTTCTTTTTGTTCCTACGAACAAAAAAGTTTCATTATTACTAAAAGTAATTATTACGCAAAGCATCAAACAAATATTAATGCTTTCCCCGAGAGAATCCCCTAAAAAAGGGAGTACATAGCATATCTTTTTCCAATGCAATAAAGTTACATTGTGTCTATTTTTCGTTGATAAAGGGGTATTTCCATGGGTTTGCCTTGGTATCGTGTTCATACCGTCGTATTGAATGATCCGGGTCGTTTGATTGCTGTCCATATAATGCATACAGCTCTGGTTGCTGGTTGGGCCGGTTCGATGGCTCTATACGAATTAGCCGTTTTTGATCCCTCTGATCCTGTTCTTGATCCAATGTGGAGACAGGGTATGTTCGTTATACCCTTCATGACTCGTTTAGGAATAACGAATTCGTGGGGCGGTTGGAGTATTACAGGAGGGACTGTAACGAATCCGGGTATTTGGAGTTACGAAGGTGTGGCCGGGGCACATATTGTGTTTTCTGGCTTGTGTTTTTTGGCAGCTATCTGGCATTGGGTGTATTGGGATCTAGAAATATTTACTGATGAACGTACAGGAAAACCCTCTTTGGATTTGCCTAAAATCTTTGGAATTCATTTATTTCTCTCAGGGGTGGCTTGCTTTGGTTTTGGTGCATTTCATGTAACAGGATTGTATGGCCCTGGAATATGGGTGTCTGATCCTTATGGATTAACTGGAAGGGTACAGGCCGTAAATCCAGCGTGGGGTGTGGAAGGTTTTGATCCTTTTGTTCCGGGAGGAATCGCTTCTCACCATATTGCAGCAGGGACCTTAGGCATATTGGCAGGCCTATTTCATCTTAGTGTTCGTCCGCCCCAACGCCTATACAAAGGATTACGTATGGGAAATATTGAAACCGTCCTTTCCAGTAGTATTGCTGCTGTCTTTTTTGCAGCTTTTGTAGTTGCTGGAACTATGTGGTATGGTTCAGCAACTACCCCGATTGAATTGTTTGGTCCGACGCGCTATCAATGGGATCAAGGATACTTCCAACAAGAAATATATCGAAGAATTGGTGCTGGCTTAGCCGAAAATCAAAGTTTATCTGAAGCTTGGTCTAAAATTCCTGAAAAACTAGCTTTTTATGATTACATCGGCAATAATCCGGCAAAAGGGGGATTATTCAGAGCGGGTTCAATGGACAACGGGGATGGAATAGCTGTTGGGTGGTTAGGACATCCTATCTTTAGAGATAAAGAGGGGCATGAACTTTTTGTACGTCGTATGCCGACGTTTTTTGAAACATTTCCAGTTGTTTTGGTCGATGGGGACGGAATTGTTAGAGCTGATGTTCCTTTTAGACGGGCAGAATCAAAATATAGTGTCGAACAAGTAGGTGTAACTGTTGAGTTCTATGGCGGCGAACTAAATGGAGTCAGTTATAGTGACCCTGCTACTGTGAAAAAATATGCTAGACGTGCTCAATTGGGTGAAATTTTTGAATTAGACCGTGCTACTTTGAAATCCGATGGTGTTTTTCGTAGCAGTCCAAGGGGTTGGTTTACCTTTGGGCATGCTTCGTTTGCTTTGCTCTTCTTTTTCGGACACATTTGGCATGGTGCTAGAACCCTGTTTAGAGATGTTTTTGCTGGTATTGATCCAGATTTAGATGCTCAAGTGGAATTTGGGGCATTCCAAAAACTTGGAGATCCAACTACAAGAAGACAGGGGGTTTGATACATATTGCTTTGTTACCTTTCGTTTTTATTTTATTTGACTGACTATAGGGTTGGGGTACTGGATAAATCTTGATTTGACATTTGGCTTTTTCTTTGACTTTTGTTCTTTCTTTATCCGGGAGACGATCCAAAATAAGCAGCTATGGAAGCTATAATTGTAAACCACGATCGAATCTATGGAAGCATTGGTTTATACATTCCTTTTAGTCTCAACTCTAGGAATAATTTTTTTCGCTATCTTTTTTCGCGAACCGCCTAAAATTTCAACTAAAAAGTAAAATGGTGAAATGATTTTTCATTATCTCAATTGAAAATAATGATCCTCCCAATAGTGGGAGGATCGTTACTTCGACTAGTCCCCGTGTTCCTCGAATGGATCTCTTAGTTGTTGAGAGGGTTGCCCAAACGCAGTATATAAGGCGTACCCGGTAAAACTTACAAGTAACCCAGATAAAAAGATGGCAACTAGGGTTGCTGTTTCCATTATTATATAGTTTTAAGACATTATGTAGTTTTAAGACCACAATGGATCTATGATAAGATCATTTATTTACAACGGAATGGTATACAAAGTCAACAGATCTTAATGAATATAAAATATTATGGCTACACAAACCGTTGAGGGTAGTTCTAGATCTGGTCGCCCAAAACGAACTAATGCTGGGAGTTTATTGAAACCATTGAATTCAGAATATGGTAAAGTAGCTCCTGGTTGGGGAACTACTCCTTTGATGGGTCTCGCAATGGCTCTATTTGCAGTATTTCTATCTATTATTTTGGAGATTTATAATTCTTCCATTTTACTAGATGGAATTTCAATGAATTAGATTTAATGAATTCAATTTACAAGAACCATTAATTAGCTTTTTCAATACAAAGAGAAGCATTTAGTTTTCTGGTTTTTATCCCAGTCTATTTTGGTAGTTCGACCGTGGAATTTCTTTTTTCTGTATTTCCGGAATATGAGTGTGTGACTTGTTATAATTGATCCTATGGCTAGTACAGAGAATAGATCTGTCATCTTGATAGAGATGGTTTTACTTCGTCGGATATTCATTTTAGTATCTGGAGCACGGAATATATGAAATAGATTACTAAAGTATTAGAACTATGATTCATACTTAATAGTCAGACCTCGTGGCCGGACTTCAAAAAAAAAATTTAAAGAGTTAGAAGTTATAAATTTTTTTTCTTTCAAACTTCCGTTTAGACTTATTTTGATCAAAGGACAAAGATTTCTTTTGATTTTTCGTCATTAGATCTAGTCATTGAATAAGTGATCATCCAACGGTTCTTACTCAGGGAATTTTGGGACTTATTTTGAGAAGGTTTTATTGAATCGTCGTGGTTCTAGTATGAATCTGAGGTTTTAATCGATTCATAGGGTCTTAACAAGAGAATTCCTATCAATAAAAAAACAACAGTAAAGTCGCATTACACATAAATAACAACAAAGAAAATAGGTAAATAGAAGATTCAAGAGGCCTATAATGATCAATATAGAGACGAATGAGCCGACTTGATTTTTTGGCATTATAACCACAAAGAATAGTTTTCGTGTTTTTTATTCTTTAAACATATTTTAAGAAAAAAACAGGAATGCATAGAATTCATAAATTTAAAACTTTCTATTCCACACATACGTTAGAACTATAGTATTGGGGTGTTTATGTTTGAGCCGTACGAGATGAAATTTTCATATACGGTTCTCGGGGGGGGTCTCCTTGGTTTACCTATCTCAATAAAATCTATGATTGGTTCGAAGAACGTCTTGAGATTCAGGCAATTGCAGATGATATAACTAGTAAATATGTTCCTCCTCACGTCAACATATTTTATTGTCTAGGAGGAATTACGCTTACTTGTTTTTTAGTACAAGTAGCTACGGGATTTGCTATGACTTTTTATTATCGTCCAACCGTTACAGAGGCTTTTGCTTCTGTTCAATATATAATGACTGAAGCTAACTTTGGTTGGTTAATCCGATCAGTTCATCGATGGTCGGCAAGTATGATGGTCCTAATGATGATTCTGCACGTATTTCGTGTGTATCTCACTGGTGGTTTTAAAAAACCTCGTGAATTGACTTGGGTTACTGGTGTGGTTTTGGGTGTATTGACCGCATCTTTTGGTGTAACTGGTTATTCCTTACCTTGGGACCAAATTGGTTATTGGGCAGTAAAAATTGTAACGGGTGTGCCTGATGCTATTCCTGTAATAGGATCGCCCCTGGTAGAGTTATTACGCGGAAGTGCTAGTGTGGGACAATCCACTTTGACCCGTTTTTATAGTTTACACACTTTTGTATTACCTCTTCTTACTGCCGTATTTATGTTAATGCACTTCCCAATGATACGTAAACAAGGTATTTCGGGCCCTTTATAAGGAAAACTCTATACCATTAATATTTTGAATTAATCATTTATCACTTGGGGTAGGAACAATAGTATTTCATTGCTAGAAATATGGATTATTGAAAAAAAATAAGACATGTATTTGGATATTTCTCTTCAACTCTCCAAAATATATATTTTTGATACTTATAGTTGAAGCGAATTCTCCGAAGATAAAATGGATTATGGGAGTGTGTGACTTGAACTATTGATCGG